AACCCATTTATTCCTCTTTCCCAAATTTTTTCTTAATAAATTTATTTGTTAAAACAGGTCCTAAGAGAAGTCTTTGGGACAAAATTATAAATGGTCTATATAATTGGTCATATAATCGTGCTTATATAGATGCTTTTTATACAACATCCTTAACTGGGGCGGTAAGAGGCTTAGCCCAAGTAACTCATTTTTTTGATCGACGAGTAATTGATGGAATTACGAATGGGGTTGGTGTTATGAGTTTCTTTGTAGGAGAAGGTATCAAATATGTAGGGGGTGGTCGCATATCTTCTTATCTTTTCTTCTATTTATCTTGTGTATCAATCTTTTTATTAGGTCTTTATTTTCCGGTTTTCAGCCAATTTCATTCTTTTAACTAACTGAGGCAGAATTTGCAAGTTGATAAAACCCGGTGGGCGAATTTTCCATCTCCAAGGAAAAACACTCTGATCTCCTATTAGAAAAATTCCCAATTCTCCTTTTGGTGCTTCGACTCTTACATAAAGTTCTTGTTTGGACAATTCAAAAGTTGGAGAAGGTTTTTTACTAATAAATCGATATTCAAAATCATTCCATTCAGTATCTTTTATTCTATCAAAGCGTCGGATTTCTAAATTCTCAAAGGGCCCCCCTGGAATTCCTTCCAGAGCCTGTTGGATAATTTTTATGGATTCTGTCATTTCACTGATTCGTACTAAATAACGAGCTAATGAATCCCCTTCTTTTTGCCATTGAACCTCCCAATCAAATTCGTCATAACACTCATAATGATCAACTTTACGAAGGTCCCATTGTATTCCGGAAGCTCGTAGCATTGGTCCTGATAAACCCCAATTTAGTGCTTCTTCTCCTCCAATAATGCCTACGCCCTCAACTCGTTCTAAAAAAATGGGATTCCGTGTAATAAGCTTTTGATATTCAGCAACCCCTCTTAAAAAATAATCGCAAAAATCCAAACATTTCTCTATCCATCCATGAGGTAGATCAGCAGCTATTCCTCCGATACGAAAATAATTATGCATCATTCGCATACCGGTGGCAGCTTCGAATAGGTCATATATCAATTCTCGTTCTCGAAAAATATAGAAGAAGGGGGTCTGTGCCCCAATATCTGCCATAAAAGGGCCAAGCCATAACAAATGGGAAGCTATACGACTCAACTCCAACATAATGGCTCTGATATAGCTAGCCCTTTTAGGTACTTGAATATTGCCTAGTTGTTCGGGTCCATTTACGGTTATTGCTTCTGTGAACATAGTAGCTAAATAATCCCAACGTGTTACATAAGGCAAATATTGTATAATTGTTCGGTTTTCCGCAATTTTCTCCATTCCTCTGTGTAAATAACCCAATATTGGTTCACAGTCAATAACATCTTCACCATCGAGAGTAACGATAAGTCGAAGAACACCATGCATTGATGGGTGGTGAGGGCCCATATTGACTATCATGAGGTCTTTTCTTGTAGTTGGTGCAATCATAAGTTTTTTATCGAGTCATTCTTCCATGAATTGCTGAAAGTAAAAAGAAGTTCATCAAAATGGAAACGAATAAGTTCAAATGATATCACTCTTTAAATTAACGAGTTTTTGTCTCTCGAATATCCAACTGACCAATTAATTCTTTATAACGTACGCTATTTTTTTTTGACAAATAAGCCAGTAGTCGTTGACGTTTTCCCAAAATTTTTCGCAAACCTCTCTGAGATGAATAGTCTTTTTTGTGCAATTCCAAATGTGAAGTAAGTCTCCTTATCTTAGTGGTGAAACTGAATACTTGAAATTCAACAGACCCTCTGTTTTCTTCGTTTTCTTTTTGAGAAATAACCGAAATGAATGAATTTCTTACCATAAAAAAATGCCTCCTCTCCCTTTTTACAGATATGGATTTTACCGATCAGTAATAATAATGTCATTCATTTTCATGTGGTAGATACAATAATCTAATCCAAATTTCTTTCGAAACTCCTAATTTTATCAATTCAAATGAATCAATCCAATTGAAAATTAGATTTAGATAGGGAGAGAAAAGGATTGGCACATTTTCGTATTCACAAAAGCGAAGAATTTAGACCTAAAATGAAGAAGGTTCTGTTGATTCATTTCTAGATCGAATTCATAATTATTCATTTAGTATTGGATATTTAGAATGAAATGTAAGACAGGACGTGTGATGTGTGTATTTATTTGCTTTCATATATCCTATATAGTAGAGGAGATATAGGAAAAATGTACTATCAACGAATTTTCAATCGTGGATACAAACGTATCCTTAACATACTGAAACGACTGCCATTATTGGTATCAAACCAATAACGATTCATACAAGCTAAATCTTCTAATCGATAATTAGGCCAAAGAAAGAACTTCAATTTCATTAATGGATTTGTCTCTCTATCAAGGTGATTACTGGCACCTAGAACTTGGCTGCTATTCTTTTCGTTGCAAAATACAGGATTTCTATCTACATCATTCCTATTCTTTGAATTGAAACAACTTAGAATTCTTAATTTTCTACGACGCCTAAACGATAAAATATTTTCAGGAACAAGCAAATCCAAATGATTTTTGTCTCTATTTCTTGTTATTCTTTCATGTGGTGGAATAGATTCATCAAAATGATTCTTAGCAACATATCTTTGCTCTCGGTATCGTTGATTAGTTTGGTGCTTACTCTTATGAACCAACGAAATACCGATGGTTTGATACATAATAAATTGTCCATCGTTTTTTACAGACAGACGAACGGGTTCGATAATCAATATTCCCCTTTTCATCCATTCTGGAAGAGTTAAATTCTTCTGAATCAGCATTATATCCAAACCCAGTTCTCCTTTTTGAATCAAGGCTATAGAAACTATTTTTGTTTTTGGATCTATTAGTTTAAGCAGGAAACCATATACCTTAATATTAGTGAGAATTCTTTGATCAAAAGTATCGCCCCAGCTCAATTGAAAAAGACAACAACGTTTCAGGAACAAATATAGTTCTGCTTCCATGGTACTTTTGTATTTTTTTTTCTTTTTACCTTTTTTCATGCCCGATCCCGCAGAATCTTCTTCAATATCTTTTTGTTGGTTTGAAAGAACGGATCCAAGATCCCCTTGGCTTGTGGTTTCTTCTTGATTTATTTTCTTATTCGATGGTATCAAAAAACTTCCCTTTTGCTTTTCATTAATCTTTTGATTTTCATTACTATCTGCATTTCTATTCAAATTTAAAAGAAGTAATTTGCTTGGTATAAACCAAGGTTTCCTTTTATATGTTTTATAAAGTAACAAAAATTCTGGGAAGAACCAAAGTTCCTGATTCAATATGGGACGTTTTGCATTCATCCCCATACAAGCCCAAAATTCTTTTGGGGTTGTTGGGGGGGTTGGTAGATTCATTTCTGGAATCCTAAGATAAAAAATGTTTTTTTTATCAATTAGTTGAGAATTACCAATCTTAGTATTTTGATTGGCATCGATCGTGATCCAGGCCTCAATATCGACTTTTTTTCTAAGATCAAAATGGATAATTTTCCAATCCAAATATTTCCTATCGGGAGTTTGTTCCATATATAGAATATCGCCCTTTCCTAGATAATCTTGATTCTTATTTCCTTCAAACGGTGATCTAGAAATAAATGAGTCCTTTTTATTTTCAGAATTAATAGATTTATATGAGAAAAGATCATATTTATAGGATTTTTGAAAATTATCTTTTTGATTCGATAATGAATAGACTTCCAAAATATTTGGTTTTTTGGAATCAATTAATTGGTCTTTTTCATCAATTAATTGGTCTTTTTCATCAATTAATTGGTCTTTTTCATCAATTAATTGGTCTTTTTCATATGAATTCCATTTGCTGAAATTTTGCCTTTTACGTTGATAAAAGGAAAAAGTAATAGATTTATATGATAATGAGAAAAGAGCATATTTATCGTCTTCTGGAAAATTATCTTTTTGATTCGATAATGAATAGACTTCCAAAATATTTGGTTTTTTGGAATCAATTAATTGGTCTTTTTCATATGAATTCCATTTGCTGAAATTTTGCCTTTTAACCATACGACGTTGATAAACTCTATTCCGCCATTGTTGTGGTATTAATCCAGACCATCTGATCTGAGATAAATCGTATTGATAATGTCCTCTTAACCAGTTTTTCCATTGATTCATTTCAGAACTCGGAAGTCTGTTATCCCTTAATTTAGAATGAACTATTCCTTGTGTTTCAAAAGAATCCTTTATTTCAGGCTTAAGAAAAAAAGGGATTTCTTGATATTGAAGAAATGATTTTAATTTATACAAGTTAATAACTTGGGTTTGTGATAATTTGTAAAATACATATGCTTGTGACAAGTACGATAAGTCAGAAAAAATATGTGAATTTTTCTTACTATTACTAATATTAGAAAGTGACTTTTTTATAGTCGAAATAAACTCAATTGGATTTTGATTTTTTTTATTGTAAATGGATTTATTCCTAATTATTTTTGTTAAAATAAGAAATAATTTTATCTTCCTTCTGAGAATATTAATGATAGAGACAAGTATATTTGTGTAGATGCTTTCAATGCAAAATTTTAGAAAAAAGGTTAATTTACAGATTAATCGAGTATTTCTTCTTTTTAATATTTTCCATTTTTCGAATCTTTTAGCATTATAACTTGTTTTGTTAAGACTAATATTTATTTCTGAAGTTACTTTTTTTTTCTCTTTTGTAATTATTTCTATTTGATTTCTAATTGTATTTGTTTTATCAGTCAGGTCCTTCATTTTTTTTTCGGTCAATGAAGAATTTGTCCAACCTGGAGATGCGATTTGACTAGATGATTCATGAATCATCTGATTGCTGATTATGGGATCTCTTTCTTTTTTAGTTTCACTCGATTCATATACTTCTACTTTTCTTGATCGAAATAAGAGAATTGGATTGATTTTGACGAGTTCTTCTCTTATTTTTTTCAAAAAAATGAAACTTTTTTGAACCCATTTTTTTGTTTCTTTTGAA